GATAGTGGTAGAAAGAGTACCATGCCGGGTCTGGACTTCAAACGGTTTTGCTTTAACCATGTTATGTTAATGGTCCACATCGTTGGTTGATAGAGAATCAAAATAGAGTTACCAACGAATCACGAAATGCTATGGTTCTTATATATGATTTATTAATTGATTCAGAAGTAATTCGCGAGATCCTGCATCTTTCTTTACTAGGTATAACAAAAAAAGGCGCAGCTGGTGTAATCCAACCTCTTCTTGAAATAAACAACTCGCACACACTCCCTTTCCAAAAAAGATTAATACACCAATCACTACGCTTAGATTTATTGGATTTGTTGCTAAAATATCGGTATTAAACCCGAAACTCCCGGCGGATGGCCAGTGACCCAAGGAAACGAAAGAATCGGTTACATTTTTCATATGATCTCCTCATATAGATATACTAAAAAATCGAACAGAATTCTTTGTTGTATTACTTCACTTTTTTCCTATTTCTAAATAGAAAATAAATTTAAAAATCTATGCAATTGAAAAATGAATTTTATTTTTTCAATTGAGATTTCCAATAATAAGAATACTTATTTGATAGAATTAGGCATAGGTACCGGGTTTTCATGTCAATTTCGAAATACCTCCTTTGTTGGAATACTTCCTAAGAGGTTTTCCGTTAGATTAAGAGGGGGAAGGAAGAAAGCGAGTCGGTAACGCTAATTCCTCATCCTTAAATCAGTCCTTCCCATAAGTTATTTTCTCAACGAATAAGTGATTTTAGGAGCGACATGTTGATAGAATGTAATGCGAAAAAGCAAGTGGCAAGTCGAAGGTAATAAACTCAAAAAGACGTATCAAAGTATTTTTCGTATTAAACAAATGGATTTGCAAATAAAAGCGCTAATGCTACAACCAGTCCATAAATTGTTAAAGCTTCCATAAAAGCCAAACTAAGCAATAAAGTACCTCGTATTTTGCCCTCTGCCTCGGGCTGTCTCGCAATACCTTCTACAGCTTGGCCCGCAGCAGTACCTTGACCAACTCCAGGTCCAATAGAAGCAAGCCCTACGGCCAATCCAGCAGCAATAACAGAAGCGGCAGAAACAAGTGGATTCATGATAAGTTCCTCGCAAAAAAAAAATAGTTAATGATACAATCAACCAAATAAATATCAATTATTTTTTAATTATTCCATCACTAAGATTCATCTAGTCGAGGTATCTAATAACTCAAAATAAAAATAGTAAGATTATTGAACCATCAGATCTTCAGAAAAAATTGATCTTTTTGAGTTCCTATTTGTGGGGTCTTTTTGAATCCATACAACTTTCATTTTTCCATTTCCTTATTTCTAAGCGTGCTTTGAATTTTTGGATCTTTTTTTGTCTTGATTTGATCTGTTTATTCATTCAATTCACAGTCATAAAAATAAGGACTTCTATTAGTATCCCTGTCTAAATTAAAAAGAAAGAAAAGATTAGTTCATATATAATTAGTCAATATCGAATATAAAATATACATGTATTTCTTCCATAACGTAAACTAAGTTAACTATTCTATTTTAGATTCACTAGATAGAATCTTTCAGCTACAAGAGTTTACTTATTTATAGCCATTACATATAGCCAGTTTGGGCCCTCTATCCTAATGAATACTTTTTTTTATTATATAAACCGTATTTTTATAGTAATGTTCCCTATATAAATTGCATATCATATATTGCCTTGTCTAAGCGACCCTTTCGAAAACGAATCAATGATGACCCTCCATGGATTCGCCTATATAAGCTGCAGCTAAAGTTGCAAAAATAAGAGCCTGAATACCGCTTGTAAATAATCCAAGGAACATAACGGGTATAGGAACCACTAAAGGTACTAAAGAAACAAGAACAACAACGACTAATTCATCCGCTAATATATTTCCGAAAAGTCGAAAACTCAGCGATAGAGGTTTTGTAAAATCTTCTAAGATGTTAATGGGTAAAAGAATGGGAGTTGGTTGAATATATTTACCAAAATAAGCTAATCCTTTTTTTGTAAGACCCGCATAGAAATATGCCACTGACGTGAGTAAAGCTAAAGCAACAGTAGTATTTATATCATTCGTGGGTGCGGCTAACTCCCCACGAGGTAACTGTATTAATTTCCAAGGTAAAAGAGCCCCTGACCAATTCGAAACAAAAATAAATAGAAACATAGTTCCAATAAACGGAACCCAGGGGCGATATTCTTCTCCAATCTGAGTTTTGCTCACGTCTCGAATAAATTCAAGGACATATTCGAAAAAATTCTGACCGTCTGTCGGAATGGTTTGTGGATTCCGAACAGCTATAATGGCTGAACCTAATAAGATAGCAATTACAACCCAAGAAGTAATAAGTACTTGGCCATGGACTTGGAAACTCCCTATTTGCCAATAGAAATGTTGACCTACTTCCACACCAGATAGTTCGTATAATCCCCTTAGTTTATTGATTGAACATGATAGAACATTCATATTGTCGTCCTCTGACAGAAATATAACTTGAAATGAAATTATTTTGATTCAACCATTTATTTCTCGACTTGTCTACTTGAATCGTAGATTTGTGAAACCAACTAATCGCATAATATACCCAGGTCTTTTTATATCTATATCTTTTTTGAGATTCCGGAATAGAAAAAGATTTGACTATTTTATTACTATTTACTTTACTAGAAAAATATTATTATTCTAGTAAAGTAAATAGTAATTATACTAGTAAAGTAAATAGTAATTATAAGAATTATAGAGTTCACGAAATAATTTTTGATTTTAGTATGAATCAAAGATTTCTTATATAGCTAGAACGTCCCTCACAAATTGCGAATACTAATTTTGTGAGAATTAATCGGATTGAAGCGATAGCGTCATCGTTTGCCGGAATCGAAATATCTGCGAGATCGGGGTCACAATTTGTATCGATTAAACAAATTGTTGGAATTCCCAAAGTAATACATTCTCGAAGGGCTGTATATTCTTCTTGCTGATCCACAATGATTACAATATCAGGTAACCCTGTCATATATTTAATCCCACCCAGATATGTTTGCAAGTGAGATAATTGTCTTTTCAACATGGCTTCATCTCTCTTTGGAAGACGGGCGAGTCTACCCGTCTTTTCTTCCATTCTCAAGTCTCTGAACTTATGAAGTCTCGTTTCGGTAGTGGACCAGTTGGTTAACATACCCCCAAGCCATTTTTTATTAACATAATGACATCGAGCCCGTATTGCAGCCCGTGCTACTGAATCAGCTGCTTTATTTTTTGTCCCAACAATTAAAAATTGTTTTCCTCTATTTGCTGCATCAAAAACTAAATCACAAGCTTCTGATAAAAAACGAGCAGTTCTAGTAAGATTTGTAATATGAATACCTTTACGTTTTGCAGAGATATAAGGCGACATTCTAGGATTCCATTTCCTAGTACCATGACCAAAATGAACTCCCGCTTCCATCATTTCTTCCAAAGTGATGTTCCAATATCTTCTTGTCATTTCTCCCCACACTTCCTCTTTTTTTTATTTCAAAAAAGAGATGAGGTATCTTGAAATAAATAATTGTTCCGACGGAACCTTCTCTTCTACCGCGGATTGATCATTGATACAGATACACAATCCAAGCCTTGAATTTCTTTCTATTCGTTACTATCTTGATTATTTTATTACTCAATTTATAAAAATTAAATGACCATCAAAAATACAGATAATTCAAAGGGTTGAGTCTGTTCTTCCAAATCATTCAATCCCATAAATAATTATTTTGATGTATCATGGAAATTCTTTGAAACACAAGATGTAAATAATTCTCTGTGGTAAAAAAAACGATCTCTTATTTCCCCTTCGAATAGATTCTTCTTTTTTGTTTTGAAAGGAATACTCTTCTGTTTCCTTGAACGGTGTACTAATCTTTTGAATCCCGTACCGACGGGTATCATCCCCCCCAGAACAACGTTTTCTTTTAGACCTTTCAACCAATCGATACGACCTCGGAGAGCAGCTTTTGCTAAAACTCGAGCAGTTTCTTGAAAACTCGCTTCGGATATAAAACTTTGCGTATTTAGAGATGCTCTCGTTATTCCCAATAATAGGGCTCGGTAACATATCGCTTCTTCCAAAGCACGCCCCATTCGTTCTGCCCGCAACAATCCAATGAGTTCGCCGGGTAAAAAAACATTAGACATTCCGTCTTCTGAAACCAATACTTTTGATGTTATTTGACGTACAATAATTTCTATATGCCTATTATGGATTTGCACCCCTTGGGATCGATAAACCTTTTGGATCTTATTAACCAAAGACATACGACTTTGCACTATAGTTAACTCAGCGCCAATCAAGAATCCCCAAGGAATTCCAAGAATTCTTGGTATACGCTCGTTCCAATCATCAATTCTCTTTTCGAGATTCATCGATATTGACTCAAGCGAACGAACTTCTAAAACTTGTTCTACCTTTGGAAGACCTTGCGTTATATCACCAGACCTCGATTTTTCATATATAAATGTAACTAATGTATCTCCTTTATCAAGGATTTCCCCATAATGACCATGAACAGTTGCTCCCGGGGTGGCTAAATAAGGCTTAGCGGATCTTAATACTAAAGAGTCGATTTGAACAATTAGAATTTGACCCGCCTTTAAGCATGGTCCTTTTTTAGCAATACATAAATTTTCACAAATCAATTGTCCAAGACTCATTTTTGGTGATTTCTCTTCACAATAATTATTAGTAAAACAATACCAATTCAATGCGAATGGATTGAAAATTATGTTACTGCATGGATCGGGATTATAAATTGTTCCACTTTCGTCGATTAAATAATATTGAAGTACTTGAAAAATTTGTTTTAAATTGTCAAGTTGCAAATGGTTAGTTAAAAAAATCTGATTATGAGTTATTAAATGGTAAAATGAATCATAATTCCTAATGGAAAGGGCTGTTCCTAAAGGACCCGACGAATTCCTAATTGGAATTAGGGGATTTTTTTTACTTGACTCTTTGT